CATGGCCGAGTGGTAAGGCGGGGGACTGCAAATCCTTTTTCCCCAGTTCAAATCCGGGTGTCGCCTGATCGACAAGAGAATTGAAATAGTTTATTCCGTTTTATTGATAGAAAACTTTCTATTTTTGAAGCTGGTGTGGGAAAAGAACTATTGAGACTTGTTTGATTCAAAATTCAAAGCATAAGCATCGGTAGGTTTGTTCTCTAAAATGCTGTATCTCGGATTCAATGAAAAATTCATTCTAGTAGTGAAAAGGAATCGATAAATCTTGAAATGATAGTCCTTCCATTCCACTTCAAAAAGAATTTCCATTCTATTTCCATTAGAAGAAAAATGAAATTCTTTGACTAGAGGTTAACGAAAAGAAAGAATTTCAGAGGATGTTTTCCGATTGTTTTATAGAACGAATCGGGAGAAGACGGTAAGGATTAGATCAAATGGAAATAAGAGATGCAAATAAAAAAGAGTATGAGTATGCAAAGTAATCTATCTTGATGAAAAGGGGGCAAAATAAAACATAGGTCTTTTTATTCCTATCTCTTAGTAACATTTTGGATTTATTGGATTGTTTCGTCAATGGTGTTATCTCGGAATCTTTTTTTGACTCTGTACCAGTGATTCCACTATTATTATAAAATTATTAGTGAAAATGAAAATAATACAAGAAAAATTAGTAAACAATAATCAAATAATTCATTCATATTGATAGAGATAGGAGACAAAATTTACATGGATATAGTAAGTCTTGCTTGGGCTGCTTTAATGGTAGTTTTTACATTTTCCCTTTCCCTTGTAGTATGGGGAAGAAGTGGACTCTAAGGGTACTACTAATAGAGTTAAGGGATCAAACTGTATCAATTGTTTTATCGCTGGGTTTGGGTTCTGCAATTTTTGAACTATTGAATTTCGTTTTAATACTAATTAATGAAATGCAATTATATATGCATTTTGAAATTCTATTGTATTCCAGTGGTGTAATGTATTCTATGTATAATATAGAAAATACTCTTTAAATCAAACAAATATTTTTGAATTGTTACCATCTTAATATTTTGAAAGTTTAGGGAGTACAAATAATAGGAAATAGATTCCTATTCCAACCAAATTCTTTCTAATATTTCTATTTCGATGAACTGGTTACCACCAATCTTTTCAAAATATGAAAAATTCATAGAACCCCCGGATCATCTGTCAATTATTTAATCAATTCATTTTTTCAGAATGCTTAAAAGATTACTATATTTATTTTATATAAAATATGATACCGGGATTATGAAAATTGATTGGAACCAATACAAATAAAATGGGTTAGATTAGATGAAACAAAGAAAAAAAGGTGGACGCTATGTTATGTACATTACTTCCATATATTGAATGGAAATTCAATATCGATAGATAGATATAGTTCACTATCGATATATATCTATCTATAGATTATAGATAGTATAGATATGAATATGAAAAGAAATATTTTTAAATTGGTACATATTAAACCGCTTTTTTTTGGAATCTTTTTTTTGAATAAATAAAACATAGAGTAAAACTTTATACACTACAATAAAAAATAGATAGTATAGTAGAAAGAAATAGATTTTATTTCTTTCTACTATACTGTCTACTATATGGATTTCATAGAATTCGGCTGATTGTAGTCTGATCATTTCATTTAAAACTAAGACCCGAAATTGAAATCCTTTATTTCATTTTTTTTTATTCAATCATTGTCATTGTATTGATAAGAAATCAAAAGTCCTGTTTAAGTAAAACTAGTCACTTTGACTTACCGTTTTTACATAAATTATAAGTAAAAAGGCAGTAGGAACTAGAATGAAGAGTGCAGTAGCTATAAATGCGAGAATGTTTACTTCCATAATCTCTATGTTTTCTTTTTCTTTAATTTCTAATAAATAAAAACTTCGGGATTTAATCCCATAGAAATGATAAATCTTTCGTCGGTAAATTCAATGGTATAAATTTTATCTCGATGATATCAAATCGGATCAATATCACGAATAACAATATCTGAGCTATCATATCAAATCGATTCATCGTCGAGAATTAAATAGTATAACATAGGAAGATCTTTTATCCATACAAAAAAAATGACTTTCTCATGCAATCAAAAATTCCTTTTCCTTTTTTCTTTCTTCGTCGGAACCTTTCTTTAAACTAAAAAAAAAAAGAAAAAAAAGGGGATGAGATTTTGTTGATATTTTTATTCATTGAATTTGTATCCATCGGGACTGACGGGGCTCGAACCCGCAGCTTCCGCCTTGACAGGGCGGTGCTCTGACCAATTGAACTACAATCCCAGGAAAAATCGTATAGCATACATCCATATTCTTAGAATTTCATTCAAACCCTTTTCGTTGTACTGTAACTGAAAAAGGTGGACTTTTTTATATATTGATATCTATATTGGTCCGCACTTTAGCGCGATCGACACGGATTACGAGTAATCCGTGCCAAATCGATTCAAAAATGAATCAATGAAACAAAAAATGAGTTATATCCTGGTGGATCAGCAAATTTTTGGGCCGAGCTGGATTTGAACCAGCGTAGACATATTGCCAACGAATTTACAGTCCGTCCCCATTAACCGCTCGGGCATCGACCCAGGAAGAATCCATTTCAGTCTTTATTGATAATCCCTGATCAATTTCCTTTCGTAGTACCCTACCCCCAGGGGAAGTCGAATCCCCGTTGCCTCCTTGAAAGAGAGATGTCCTAAACCACTAGACGATGGGGGCATACTTGCCCGACCGCCATTATACTATGTTCATAGTATGAACAATTTTTTGAAATTGTCAATATAATGGAATGATATGATTCGATCAGAAGGATCTTTCCAGCTTTCAGAATTCCATAAAATTTTTTAACTATACTCTATTCACTACTAGCTAAATCCAATTTATTGTTCCTTAATGAGTTGCTATGTACAAAAAATGGATCCATGTACATATATTCCAATCTTATCTTAATATAATATATATATATAATATGCAGTAACAAATAGATGTACTAAACTCATAAAGGCTGGTTCCTTATTCAGGAATTGAATCAAATGAGGCCCTTTTAACTCAGTGTGGTAGAGTAACGCCATGGTAAGGCGTAAGTCATCGGTTCAAATCCGATAAGGGGCTACTTTTTTTCATAAAATACTAAAGACTAAGAGTAGTATTCCTATTTGAAGGAAGAATACAAATATTCTTGATATTTGTAAGAAGTTTCCGTTTGTAAATACAATAAAAAAACTAAGGATTATAGTAGAATTTCAAAAAACAAAGATGGAATTTTTCATTTTAATTAAGTTATTGTCATCATTTTAATGAATTAGAAATTAGAATCGAATATAGTAAACAAATTCTAGTTAGAAAGTGAAATATTCTTATTTCTTTATAGATTTCTTATTTCTCTATATATATATATTATATATATATGTATTTTTTTTTTTTCGAATGTGATATCTCCTTTAATTGTCAGATATTCCTATTTTAAATTATTCCAATCAAAAAAATGGGAAAGATTCTAAAAAAAAGTAAGTGGACCTAACCCATTGAATCATAACTATATCTACTATTCTGATATTCAAATTCGATAGAAATGAATGAAAATGAAATTCGAACAGTGGATCTTTTTTTGTTTTTAATACCTCTTTGGTTTGGACTCCGCAAGAATCTGTCGATATTTATGATTAAATCTTATTATTCGTAGAGGTTCTATAGGAATAAATTAGGAATAAATTGCTACTCCACGCCGAACTTCGATTCTAAGTTCCAACATACAAGTCATTTGACTTTAAAATATCTTTTTTCCGAATACAAGAAAAGATCAAATTACATTTCTATTATTTCTTTAAGATATGATATATATCTATAGAAATAATAGAAAAATAGATCAAATCACTTTGCATATCAAATATTCTCTTTTCATCTCTATGCATATTTCCTAGACATAGAAATTAGAAGAATAAAAAATTATTTGATAAAAGGAGAGTACTATGTCTGGGGATCTACTGGTAACGAGAGTGAGAAAAGGGATCATTTGTTTCTTGAACAGTTCTTTAAAATTTCAATAATAGATTTCTCGGATTTACGAGTCATAAGACAATTCCTGATTCATGGCTTAGAGGGTTTTTAAGAATAGAAAGGAATAACCGAATAAACTTCATGGATTTGACCTAGGTTAGGTATCAATAGACCAAAAAGGGATTTTTCTATTCGAAACCCATTACAAAAGAAGGGACAGTCTACGAGAAATAAAATCATATCATATAGAAAATGAAAAAAGCCTCGAAGGTCCCATCCCTGAAAATGCTATGAGGTGTTCGGAAATGGTTGAAGTAGTTGAATAGGAGGATCACTATGACTATAGCTCTTGGTAAATTCACCAAAAATGAAAATGATTTATTTGATATTATGGATGACTGGTTACGGAGGGACCGTTTCGTTTTTGTGGGTTGGTCTGGTCTATTGCTCTTTCCTTGCGCCTATTTCGCCTTGGGGGGTTGGTTCACAGGTACCACCTTTGTAACTTCATGGTATACTCATGGATTGGCAAGTTCCTATTTGGAAGGTTGTAACTTTTTAACTGCTGCAGTCTCTACTCCTGCTAATAGTTTAGCACACTCTTTGTTGTTACTGTGGGGTCCTGAAGCACAGGGCGATTTTACCCGTTGGTGTCAATTAGGGGGTCTGTGGACTTTTGTTGCTCTCCACGGTGCTTTCGGATTAATAGGTTTTATGTTACGTCAATTTGAACTTGCTCGATCTGTTCAATTGCGGCCTTATAATGCAATCGCATTCTCTGGTCCAATTGCTGTTTTTGTTTCTGTATTCCTGATTTATCCACTGGGTCAGTCTGGTTGGTTCTTTGCGCCTAGTTTTGGTGTAGCAGCTATATTTCGATTCATTCTCTTTTTCCAAGGATTTCATAATTGGACATTGAACCCATTTCATATGATGGGAGTTGCTGGTGTATTAGGCGCTGCCCTACTATGC